TGGTTCGGAACAAAGAAATGGAAGAACTAGAACCGTATGGATTTCCAAAGACTCCATGGATAGGAACTAAAAACGAGATATCGAAGTAGTTCTGATGATTCAGTATATTATCACTTCAATTCGGAGTTCTTAGTTACTTTGACCGGGTGGATCTTAGTGATGGAATAATAAGTAATAATTCATTGGTTGATTGTATCATTAACCATTTCTTTATTTTGGTGCGAGGAACTTACCATGAATCCACTGATTTCTGCCGCTTCCGTTATTGCTGCTGGATTGGCCGTAGGGCTTGCTTCTATTGGACCTGGAGTTGGTCAAGGTACTGCTGCGGGCCAAGCCGTAGAAGGTATCGCGAGACAACCAGAAGCAGAGGGTAAAATACGAGGTACTTTATTGCTTAGTCTGGCTTTTATGGAAGCTTTAACAATTTACGGACTGGTCGTGGCATTAGCGCTTTTATTTGCGAATCCTTTTGTTTAATCCTATTCTATAAACGTGAAAATACGTACTTCTTTTCTTATTTTATTGCTGTCGACTTACCGCTTGCTTCTTCGAATTATATCAAAACTTCACTCCACTTCTTCGTTGAGACAATACTCCGGGGAAGGTCTGATTTGAGGATGAGGAATTAGTAGATCCACTCGCTTTCTCACTTCCCGTCCTTAATTTAATGGAAACCCCTTTTGACTTTTAGGAAGCGTTGCAGGTATTTCGCAATTGACATGAAACCGGGGACCTAATAAGTATCTTATTGGGAACTTCAATTGAAATAAAATAATAATAAAGAATCCATTTTTGAAATTTGAAAATGATTTCAAATGAAATGAATATATTCATATTTAAAATAAGTCAATTAATAAAAAAAAGAAATCAATAATAAAAAAACGGGACGAAGTGATACAAAAAGAACTCTGTTCGATTTTGTTAGTCCTATCTATAAGAGGAGAGCATATGAAAAATGTAACCGATTCTTTCGTTTCCTTGGGTTACTGGCCATCCGCCGGGAGTTTCGGGTTGAATACCGATATTTTAGCAACAAATCTAATAAATCTAAGTGTAGTGCTTGGTGTATTGATCTTTTTTGGAAAGGGAGTGTGTGCGAGTTGTGTATTTCAAGAATAGGCTGGATCCAACCGGCTGCACTTTCTTTTTTTTTTATTTATAAATAGGGAAGAAAGGTGCACGATCTCGACGAATTACTTCTGAATAAATTAAGAAATCATATGTAAGAACCATAGCATTTCGTGACTCATTGGTAAATCAACTTTGATTCTCTATCAACCAATAATGTGGGACCATTAACATGGTTAAAGCTAAACCGCCTGAAGTCCAGGCACAACATGGTACTCTTTCTACCACTACGTTAGTACGGAGATGGTTTCAAAATGAATAGTTGGCAATTTATCCGATATAGAACACTCATATCGATAAAATGATTTGAACCATTTACTGGAAAAATGGGTGTCTCGCCCTTTTTTTATCCAATGCTGAATCGACGACCTATGTATAAAATAAGAAGAATTTTTTGGATTTGAAGAAAAAAAAACAACTTTGCTGACAATTACAGATTTTTTTTGTCTGGTCGGAAGAGTCCTCTGAATATTCTGGTCTTGTATCAGTTTCCATATCTTGGAATACGAACAGAGAAGAGAGGGTAAGCTCATTACATTAAAAGATATGGGAATGCTCATAACATAAGTAACTGAGCGTGAGAGCCAAATGAATCGAAAGATTCATGTTTGGTTCGGGAAGAGATCATGGAAGTGAAGTTGTGAAATGAATGGGAAAATAATCTACTTTCATTAAGTGATTTATTAGATAATCGAAAACAGAGGATTCTGAGTACTATTCGAAATTCAGAAGAACTACGCGGAGGAGCTATTGAGCAGCTCGAAAAAGCCCGGGCTCGCTTACGGAAAGTGGAAATGGAAGCAGATGAGTTTCGAGTGAATGGATACTCTGAGATAGAACGAGAAAAACAGAATTTGATTAATGCCACTTATGAGAATTTGGAACGATTAGAAAATTACAAAAATGAAACCATTCATTTTGAACAACAAAGAGCAATTAATCAGGTCCGACAGCGAGTTTTCCAACAAGCCTTACAAGGAGCTCTAGGAACTCTGAATAGTTGTTCGAACAGCGAGTTACATTTACGCACCATCAGTGCTAATATTGGCATGCTCGGGGCCATGAAAGAAATAACTGATTAGCCCTTTTACTGTAGGCATTATTTTTTTTTTTTTTTCTCCCTTTGTTTCCGAAAAAGAATTAAGAGACACTAATGGTAACCATTCGAGCCGACGAAATTAGTAATATTATCCGTGAACGTATTGAACAATATAATCGAGAAGTCACGATTGTGAATACCGGCACCGTACTTCAAGTAGGCGATGGCATTGCTCGTATTCATGGTCTTGATGAAGTAATGGCAGGGGAATTAGTAGAATTTGAAGAGGGTACAATAGGCATTGCTCTGAATTTGGAATCAAACAATGTT